GGCACGTAGGTTCAGAGCCAGACCTACTACTCCAAGAGCACTCATCCATAAACCGGTTACTGGTACAAATAACATAAAGAAATGTAACCAGCGTTTATTTGAAAAAGCAACCCCAAAGATTTGGGACCAAAAGCGGTTAGCGGTGACCATTGAATAAGTTTCTTCGGCTTGGGTTGGGTTAAAAGCACGGAATGTATTTGCACCATCACCATCTTCAAATAAAGTATTTTCTACCGTAGCACCATGAATAGCGCATAGGAGAGCTGCGCCCAATACACCGGCAACTCCCATCATATGAAAGGGATTCAGTGTCCAATTATGAAACCCTTGAAAAAAGAGGATGAATCGAAATATAGCTGCTACACCAAAACTGGGTGCAAAAAACCAACCAGACTGACCTAGTGGATAAATTAGGAATACAGAAACAAAAACAGCAATTGGACCAGAGAATGCGATTGCATTATAAGGTCGTAATTGCACAGATCGAGCAAGCTCAAATTGACGTAACATAAAACCTATTAATCCGAAAGCGCCGTGGAGAGCAACAAAAGTCCACAGGCCCCCTAATTGACACCAACGAGTAAAATCCCCTTGTGCTTCAGGACCCCATAGTAATAACAAAGAATGGGCTAAACTATTAGCAGGAGTAGAAACTGCGGCAGTTAAGAAGTTGCACCCTTCCAAATAGGAACTGGCTAATCCATGAGTATACCACGAAGTTACAAAGGTTGTCCCTGTGAACCAACCCCCTACAGCGAAATAGGCACAAGGAAAGAGCAATAGACCGGACCAACCTACAAAAACGAAACGGTCCCTCCGTAACCAGTCATCCATACTATCAAATAAATCTTTTTCGTCTTTGGTAAATTTACCAAGGGCTATAGTCATAGTGATCCTCCTATTGAACTACTTCAACCATTTCCGAGAACCTCATAGCATTAGAAGGTTTCTATCATTTATTATGTATAATTTTTTTATGCCCCTTCTAATTTCGAATGGGTTTCGAAGAGAAAAAATTTTTATCCTTTTCTAACCCTACTTAGGTAAATTCCTGAACTCATTTTTATTGTGTTTATACCTTAATTCTTGTATTCTTTTGTCTTATTAGTATTTTTGCTCTATTGGTTTTTCCCTTAGACGAAGCGAAAACACGGAGTATGCCTTTTCACAGGTCAAAGGAAAAATAAATTTTTAATATTTTTTTCTCTTTGCTTTTTTATGTCCGAAAAAAAAGCAAAGAGATTTTTTCTATTATTCAATAGACTAATTGACTACCAATACACTAATACAACAATACAATATTAATGAAATGTTAAATAATAAGAAACTTCAAAAGAAAGTAAGAAAGTTGCTTGTTGACGGCTATTATACATTCCATTGTCAGAATCAAAAAAATGTTATATATATCCGAAATTTTTTTATATGAAGTCAGAATGTCATAGATAGAGAAAGATTCTTCTATCGAAATCTTCTTTTTATATGAGAAAAATAATCAGTATGAATTGAGCTTGTGGTCTGGAATAAAAAAAAGATATTTCAAATGTCTTTTATCTTATATGTCTTAGAATGTGACTTCGAAGTAACTTTTCTGCAAAAGAAGAGAATAGTAATTTATTCCTATAAATAGAATAACTAGAAAAAATTAGGAGCAAGAAGATTTAAGCAGAAATCTCGACTGATTTTCTCGGAATTCATAGAAAAAGAAATACTCAAATGAAACAAAAAAGAAGATCCACTATTCCAATTTTATCTGTATCGACTTTTAATATCAGAATAGTGGATCTAGTCATGATTCAATAGGTTAGGTCCACTTACCTTTTCTTTGGTTAATTTAGAATTGAATTTTTCAAATTGATTTGATTGGAATAATGTAAAATAGTAAAAATTTGGGATTTAAGAGCCAACCTGTCATTATTAATAAGAATAGAAAAAAAAAATTTCAACTTTGATAACTATATAGAATATACGATAGTAGAAATCATTAGAATATAAAAAATAGAATTAATTCTATTCTTTAGTACTTTACTATTACAACTATTAAAAATCTCTCTGAAAATAGAAATACTACCATCATATTTCTATGAAAAAGGCCAAAAGCCCCCTATCGGATTTGAACCGACGACTTACGCCTTACCATGGCGTTACTCTACCGCTGAGTTAAAAGGGCTTATTAAATTTACTTCAATTTCTGAATGAATCTCTATCCGTATAAAAAAAGAGATCCCCGGAAATAAATTCTAAATCAAATAGATGGAAAGGAAATAGATTCTAATAGAATTAGAATATAGACGAGACTCCTAGTAGTTCGTTCATAAACGAGAAATTGGAGTTACCTAGGGGATATAGTATAAACTCGGGACTAAACTAGGAAATGCAATCATAGGTAAAAATGCTGTAGTGCTATTGAATTTGATAAATATTAATGCAATGAATTCTTTCAAGACAGACCCTAATTTAATTCACCACCATCATAACAAAATTGATTTGATGAATACATATCGATGTACCTGACAATTTATCATAGATGGAACATATTTCATTGAATTCCTGATGAAGAACTCCTCTTTGTTCCCTGAACCAAATTGAAGTCTTACAAAGAATTTTGTGTGCCTATTGTTCTTCTCCAATTTCTAGGTTTATCCTTTGTTAATTTCTTAACAGAAACCTATCTATCTTACTAATTAACAATGAGTAAATTAATGAATCAAAGAGGGAAAAAAGACTCTTTTCTGTTCTTTTGGATTACTTATTTATCTTCGAGTTTTTTTTAGCGATTAATAATATTATTATTAAATTAATCTTAAATAATTAATTATTTAAGATTCTAAGATTAAACTTTCGATTTATTCTATTTATTATTATTTAAATAGAATAAATCAAAAGTTTAACGAATAATTGCCATTAAGACGATTAAAATGAATGATTTAGGAATTCAAATAATGAATCCAAAAATTCTAGTGGATCCGGGAAAGGTGAAAAGATGCTTAGAATCTAGTCATATTATTTCGTTATATTGACAACTGCGCTATATTACTCTATAATATGAGCATAGTATGCGCACAGTTGGCAACTATGCCCCCATCGTCTAGTGGTTCAGGACATCTCTCTTTCAAGGAGGCAGCGGGGATTCGACTTCCCCTGGGGGTAGGGTATTACGAAAGGAAGTCGTCATGGCTTATTAATTATTAATAAGCCGGGAATTTTTTCTTCCTGGGTCGATGCCCGAGCGGTTAATGGGGACGGACTGTAAATTCGTTGGCAATATGTCTACGCTGGTTCAAATCCAGCTCGGCCCAATAACAATAATTCACGGATCCGCCATGAAATGATAGACCCTTTTATTCTTATACTATTCTCCCGATGAAATGCCCGATACGGAAAAAGTCAAAATATATGATATATCTCGACCTGTTATTTATTATTTATTTCTATTTGATTTACTCGAAATTTTTCTCACAATTTTTTTTTTTGCTAATGATCTAGAATTCTATCAGGATTTGTAAATAGAAGGTCTAACAAAAAGAGGAATCTAAAGAAAAATATCTTTTTCTCATTCAAAGATTTATTATCATTTGATTTGAAATAACCAAAAGATAACTAATAATCCCTTCCATTATTACTAATTACAGCCGCCTGGGTATCAATAGACACTCTCCTCTCTGTTACAACGCGCCGATTCAAAGAGAAAAAAAAATAGCTAAATAAAGGGGATTTGAATGAAATCATACGAATCTGTATGTTGGTGTCCACTTTATTTAATTTTCCTGGGATTGTAGTTCAATTGGTCAGAGCACCGCCCTGTCAAGGCGGAAGCTGCGGGTTCGAGCCCCGTCAGTCCCGGTGGATCCAACTCCAATGATGTAAAAAAAATACATCAATTAGTTTGGAAATAGGACAACAAATAGCAAAATTGCATCCTCAAGGGGGTGGATGTCTCTTCTTAATTCAGTTTTTGAGTCCTATTTTTTATCAAAGCAAATACAAATAGGAGCTTTTTTTTCCTCAAACAGTCACTATTAATAGCGACATAGACGTAGATGGATTACTACAAGTATTGGTAGTGTCATATGAAAATTCTAAGAGAAAAGGACTGTACTGCGTTTGACTCTTTCAATTATTCCGGATCCGTTCGAATCGAGTGTCCGATCTTTCGCGGCAGCCCATAAACAAGTGGGTGGAATTTATATTTGTACGAAACAAAATGGAATTACTACAATACTTTTCAGATTAAAGGATCTTCTTTTTTGGCTACAATTTTCTGTAGCCTCAATTATTAATTGGAATTTCAAACAATCTATGGCATGCAAATTGCACGCTGCGGTTTTGATAGATATTATGCCTTCCTATTCATAATAGAAGGAGGGGAATATTAACAAAAGAAAGAGTCAAATTAATAAGAATACCGCATGAATAGTCTTTTTTTTAAGGTTTCCGCCGAAGAAAAAAACAAACTATAAAGAATTTGCTAGAATTTTGGATCTTTGTTTTTGATACTGTATTGGAACTTATTTGTCTTTATTCCACTTTTTTTCTAATAAGCTTCGAATTCGATCATTCAAAATGAAAGTTTCGAACGGAATTCCTTTTTATACATTTTTTCTATTGTTTGTTTGGGTTTGCTTCCAACCAATGTAGATCTAACCACGGTTCGACGATACTGTTCAGATAATTGAAGGTGCTATCTTTTTAAAAGAACGAATACGAATGGAAAAGAAAAAAAAATAATGAAATTAAAGTAAACAACTTGTAGATTGGAGTAGATTGTATCAGTAGTCCTTGGATTCGTTATGTAGAACCGAGCTTTCTATGTTATACTATTCAATTCTCGACAATGAATCGATTTGATAGGTCAGGTATTGTTATTCATGATATTCATCTGATTCGATATGATCGAGATGGAATTCATCCTATGAATTCCGAGGCAAAGAGTTTATCATCTCTATGGGATTAAATCCCGAGTTATTGCGAAGTAAAGAAAAACAAAACATGAGATTATGGAAGTAAATATTCTCGCATTTATTGCTACTGCGCTCTTCATTCTAGTTCCTACTGCTTTTTTACTTATAATTTATGTAAAAACTGTTAGTCAAAGTGATTAATTTCAATAAAACTTGACTTCTTAGTTCTCATCAATCTGAACGATTAAAGAAAAAAATTCCAATTGCGTGTCTTAGATGAAATGAACAAATTAGAATAACTAGTATCTATTGAATAAGATCTGACAGTACGGTAGAAAGAACTATATAGTTCTTTTTACCATACTATCAATTTTTTATTCGAATTTCAAAAGAATTCAGTTGGAATACATTTCTGATTATCTCTTATTAGTTGGATTTCCTGTTCTTTCGAAACAGGAATAAGAGAATCGTGGAAAATTTTTTTTATTATGTATTATGATTCAATTTTTCAAATTTTCATATTCATATATTATTTCTAGAATTCATTATTCTAGTTGAATCCAATAGAATAATTTGGAAATAAAGATAGTTGAATTTCAATCGTTAATTTGAAAAGTTTTTGCAGGTAGATCCGGAAAAAATTTGATACAATTTAACTTCTCAACTTAACTTGGACTCCTAAAGTCCACTTCTTCCCCACACTACGAGTGAAAGCGAAAATGTAAAGATTACCATTAAAGCAGCCCAAGCGAGACTTACTATATCCATGTGAATTATGCCCCCTATCTCTAGTCTCTAGGAATTTGAAAGAATTTTTACATTAGTGTTTAATAAATATAATATAAATTATAGTCGAACCTTTGTCACGGAGTCAAAAAAAAGATTCTGTCCAATACCAGTGATTAAAAACAATCCAAAATTGCAATTAATTCGAAGAAGTTCTTATAGAATTCTTCATAGAATCAGCAAACATTAAGCACAAGCAAAACAAAATACGAAGGGACATATCAAGTAGAAGTATCAAGAGCCTTTCCCGTCACATTTCTCCGTTGTGCACAAAGTTATATGAGCAAAGAGAGTAAGGTATTTGGCGTCTTTTGTTGATCAGGCGACACCCGGATTTGAACCGGGGGGAAAAGGATTTGCAGTCCCCCGCCTTACCGCTCGGCCATGTCGCCAAATTGATACAAAAGAAAGGAAAAGATACCACCCTATCCCAGTTCGGTGGTACTAAAACTTGCACCTTAACTCCCATTTCCATTTCCTTAACCTTAATCCCCCTCAAAAATCCTAAAATAAAGGCTTGAATCCATCTCTTCAATTACTTTTGTCTAGTATCTCAAAACATACATTATCCAAATGTAAATTCTGTTCTCGTTTTATTGACTATTGATATTGAAAGGAAAAAAAATCTTCATTTTCAGTTCTAAAAAATAAACAAATTCGAACCATTAACTAGTGGCTGTGAATTCCCGAACGATTCATGGATTTGAACCTCAAATTGTATTTTTTTATGATATAAGAAAATCAAAATAAGAAAATCAAAGTTGATACGTAACTAAATGGATTCTTTTCAATATTTTCAATAAAAGAATCCTTCTCACTTTCAATTCTAAGAACAATTTTGAGTATATGGAAACTAAACCCCGGAAAAAATTATTACATCCATATCGAATCGGATATCTTATCTATAAGTAGGGCATTTTCGAGTCAATTTTTCATTGAATAATCAAATAGAATTTTTGATTTTGATAGAGCACGACGCGCACTGCGCAGATATAGAACTGTAAGCAGAATAGAGCTGCAATAGCAATAAAAAGAGAGACATATAGATAGAGTTCAGTTATATATGCCCATGTTTACTAACCCTTCTATTATGCGCTTTAAGCGTATTATCTGAACTCTATTAAAAAAAATATCTCTTTTCCATTTATGTGAATTTTTTTTTTCACTGAAGAAGAACAAGGAAATCCAGAAAAAGCTCATTCCTAATCATTCCTAAAAAAATCCGTATATTTTTTGTTTCGGATTATCGGGTCTTTATCTCATTGAACAGATCCAATTCCGAATCCATTTATTTGATTAGTATTCAATCGTATTGAAATATGGAATATCATAATAGTAATATCAGAATACTAATAACAATAGAATCCCTTTTTGTTTTGTGATTCTCCCCAAAGCCCCATAAGTCTAAGTTTAGTTCAGTTGTATTCGTTGCAAATTCCAATTTTAGTAGAAAATTATCTTTATTCCTCTGCCCATACATTCCATATCCATATATGGAGTTTGATAAAATTTTATGTTATTCTGTAAACAGAATAGAAATCTCATCATTGCTAGATCAATCTATAGAATTGGATGAAAAACGATCCAATTGTGGGATTTTTTTAAATAACCAGGAAATCAAAAATGCTTAAGAATGGAAATGGGGGACTGTCTACCATACCTGGATTTAATCAGATACAATTTGAAGGGTTTTGTAGGTTTATTAATCAGGGTTTAACAGAAGAGCTTTCTAAGTTTCCAAAAATTGAGGATACAGATGAAGAGATTGAATTTCAATTATTTGCGGAAACATATCAATTAGTCGAACCGAAGAGAAAAAAACAAGGTGCTAGATCTCAATCCCGCGCATATTCTTCTAAATTGTATGTATCCGCAGGATTGCTTTGGAAAACCGACCGATATATGCAAGAACAAAAAATTTTTATTGGAAAGATTCCTCTAATGAATTCCCTGGGAACTTTTCTAGTAAATGGAATATACCGAATTGTGGTCAATCAAGTATTGCAAAGTCCCGGCATCTATTATCAGTCAGAATTGGACCATAACGGAATTTCGGTCTATACCGGTACGATAATATCAGATTGGGGAGGGAGGGTAGAATTAGAGATTGATAGAAAAGCAAGGATATGGGCTCGTGTGAGTAGGAAACAGAAAATATCTATTCTAGTTCTATTAGCGGCGATGGGTTTGAATCTAAGAGAAATTCTAGAGAATGTGTACTACCCCGAAATTTTCTTGTCTTTCCTGAACGATAAAGAGAAAAAAAAAACGGCTTCAAAAGAAGCCGCTATTTTGGAGTTTTATCAACAATTTACTTGTGTAGGCGGCGATCCCTTATTTGCAGAATCCTTATGTGAGGAATTACAAAATAAATTCTTTCAACAAAGATGTGAATTAGGAAGGATTGGTCGATTAAATCTGAACCGTAGATTGAATCTTGATATGCCTCATAACAATCCATTTTTGTTACCACGAGATATATTGTCAGCCGCGGATCATTTGATTGGAATTCAATTTGGAATGGGTACAGTTGACGACATGAATCATTTAAAAAATAAGCGTATCCGTTCTGTAGCGGATCTCTTACAAGATCAATTCGGATTGGCTCTAGTTCGTTTAGAAAATGTGGTTAGAGGAACTATATGTGGAGCAATTCAAAATAAATTGATACCGACCCCTCAAAATTTGGTAACTTCAACTTCATTAACAACCGACTTTGAATCCTTTTTGGGATTGCATCCATTATCTCAAGTTTTGGATCGAACCAACCCATTGACACAAATAGTTCATGGGAGAAAATTGAGTTATTTGGGTCCGGGGGGGTTGAAGGCGCGAACTGCCAGTTTTCGGATACGAGATATCCACCCTAGTCACTATGGACGCATTTGCCCAATTGACACGTCTGAAGGAATCAAGGTTGGGCTTATTGGATCCTTATCAATTCATGCCAAGCTTGATCCTTGGGGGTCTTTAGAAAGCCCATTTTTTGAAATCTCGGACAGATCAAAAAAAAAACGGATGCTTTTTTTATCCCCAAATAGAGACGAGTACTCTATGGTAGCGGTAGGAAATTCTTTGGCGATCAATCGAGGTGTTCAAGAAGAGCAGGTTGTTCCGGCTCGATACCGTCAAGAATTCCTGACTATTTCGTGGGAACAGGCTCATTTTCGCAGTATTTTTCCCTTCCAATACTTTTCGGTTGGGCCTTCCCTCATTCCGTTTATCGAGCATAATGATGCGAATCGAGCTTTGATGAGTTCTAATATGCAACGTCAAGCAGTTCCGCTTTCTCGGTCCGAGAAGTGCATTGTTGGAACTGGATTGGAACGCCAAGTTGCCCTCGATTCAGGGGCCACCGCTATAGCCGAACACGAGGGAAAGGTAATTTCTATCGAGATTGATAAGATCCTTTTATTGGGCAATGGGCGGACTCTAAACATTCCATTAGTTATGTATCAACGTTCCAACAAAAATACTTGTATGCACCAAAAAACTCAGGTTCGGCGGGGTAACTGCATTAAAAAGGGACAAGTTTTAGCGGATGGTGCCGCTACAGTTGGCGGCGAACTCGCCTTGGGAAAAAACGTATTCGTAGCGTATATGCCGTGGGAAGGTTACAATTTTGAAGATGCGGTTCTCATTAGCGAACGTCTGGTATATGAAGATATTTTTACTTCTTTTGACATACGGAAATATGAACTTCAAACTGAGGCGACAAGCGAAGGACCTGAAAGGATCACTAGAGAAATACCTCATTTAGAAGCCCATTTACTCCGAAATTTAGGTAAAAATGGAATTGTGATGGTGGGATCTTGGGTCGAGACAGGGGATATTTTAGTAGGTAAATTAACGCCTCAAAGCGCGAACGAATCGTCGTATGACCCGGAAGATAGATTATTACGAGCTATCCTTGGAATTCAGGTATCCACTTCAAAGGAAACCTGCCTAAAACTACCTATAGGTGGTAGGGGGCGAGTTATTGATGTGAGATGGGAAGTTCGGAAAAAGAAAAAGGGGGAGTCCGGCGATAATGATAATGAAGAAATAGTTCGGATATATATATTACAAAAACGTGAAATCAAAGTCGGCGATAAAGTAGCTGGAAGACATGGGAATAAAGGCATCGTTTCCAAAATTTTACCTAGACAAGATATGCCTTATTTGCAAGATGGAAGACCTGTTGATATGGTCTTCAACCCGTTAGGGGTGCCCTCGCGAATGAATGTAGGACAGATATTTGAATGCTCTCTTGGGTTAGCGGGAGGGCTGCTAGATACCCATTATCGCATAGCACCGTTTGATGAGAGATATGAGCAAGAGGCTTCAAGAAAACTAGTGTTTTCTGAATTATATGAAGCCAGTAAACAAACAGCAAATCCGTGGGTATTTGAACCCGAATACCCGGGAAAAACTAGAATATTTGATGGAAGAACGGGAGATGCTTTTGAACGGCCTGTTATAATAGGAAAGTCTTATATATTAAAGTTAATTCATCAAGTTGATGATAAAATACATGCACGGTCCAGTGGGCCTTATGCACATGTTACACAACAACCCGTTAGAGGGAGGGCCAAAAAAGGGGGTCAACGAGTAGGAGAAATGGAGGTTTGGGCTCTAGAGGGATTTGGTGTTTCTCATATTTTACAAGAGATGCTTACTTATAAATCTGATCATATGCGAGCTCGCGAAGGACTTCTCGCTACTATGATTAGTGGAAGAACAGTACCTAAACCGAAAGGTGCTCCAGAATCCTTTCGATTGCTCGTTCGCGAATTACGATCTTTGGCTTTGGAATTGAACCATTTCCTTGTATCTGAGAAGAACTTCCGGATTACTAGGAAGGTAGCTTAATCGCAATGAATCAGAATTTTCATTCTATGATCGATCGGTATAAACATCAACAACTCCGAATTGGATCGGTTTCGCCTCAAAAAATCAGTGCTTGGGCAAAAAAAATACTACCTAATGGAGAGATTGTTGGAGAGGTGACAAAACCCTCTACTTATCATTACAAAACGAAGCAACCCCACAAAGGGGGGTTGTTTTGTGAAAGAATTTTTGGCCCACTAAAAAGTGGAATTTGCGCTTGTGGGAATTATCGAGTAATCGGAGATCGAAAAAAAGAACAAAAGTTTTGTGAACAATGTGGAGTTGAATTTGTTGATTCTCGGATACGAAGGTATCAAATGGGCTACATCAAACTGGCATGTCCGGTAACTCATGTGTGGTATTTAAAGCGTCTTCCTAGTTATATCGCGAATCTCTTAGACAAACCCCTTAAAGAATTAGAAAGCCTGGTATACTGCGATGTGTGATTTGATCGAAATTCTGATTTTACAGTTTCGGAATGAAAAACTGTCATCCCCCTTAATCAAATTGGGATGCCCCGGATCTGACATGTCTCTTGAGAGGAGTAACATGAAGCTCAGAATTGTGGGTGTATTCAATACTCTACAATAAAAGCGGAATTGATCTATGGTCGAGTCAGTTAAATAGTAATTTCGAGTTGTACCTCGTGAAAACAAACTTCTTTTTTTCTTTTATGGGATTAATTCTTTTTTTTAGTTAGTTTAGAAAGAAATTATGTTTCCACGAAAGTAAGTAAATATGTTATGGTTGCAGGAGTCTCTAAGTCGTATATAGGCTTTAATAGCATCGTGGCATAACCGTCGAGGTGAGCTCGGGACCTAAAAGATCAAATAGAATGAGACATAGACAAGTAAATCCCCTAGGAATTCTAAAATACTGCGAATTCCTCATTCGAGGGGAAGTAGACTACTCAAGAATTTCACATTTCATTTAGGTCGTAATTGTGAGAAGTGGAAAATTTTGATAATTGAATAAAAAATTCGGGAATTCTAAAAAACGTAAAGGAAAAGAAGAACGAATCAATGAAATCTTGCTTGGGCAAGATTGGGAACTTGAGTAAGGAGTAGCTCTTTTTTTGTGATTTTCTATTTTGGAAACCCTTCCTCTTTATCTTTCTTTGGTGTAACTGCTTGAGCCGGATGAGAGGAAACTTTCACGTCCGATTTTGAGAGGGGGGTCCTATCTCAATTTTTCTTGTGCTAGGCCTGTAGCTAAAAAACCAACTTTCTTACGATTACGAGGCTCATTCGAATATGAAATCCAATCTTGGAAATACAGTATTCCGCGTTTTTTTACTATCCGAGGCTTCGATAGATTTAGAAATCGAGAAATTTGTACCGGAGCTGGCGGCATTCGGGAAGAATTAGCCGATCTAGATTTGCGCGTTATTATAGATTATTCATTAGTAGAATGGAAAGAATTAGGGGAGGAGCGTCCTACGGGGAATGAATGGGAAGATCGGCAAGTTGGAAGAAGAAAAAATTTTTTGGTTAGACGCGTAGAATTAGCTAAACATTTTATTCAAACAAATATAAAACCCGAGTGGATGGTTTTATGTCTATTACCCGTTCTTCCTCCGGAGCTGAGACCCCTCGTTCACGTAGCTGAGGATAAGTTAATCAGTTCAGATATTAATGAACTCTATCGAAACGTTATTTATCGGAACAATATTCTTACTGATCTATTAACAACAAGTAAATCCACGCCAGGGGAATTAGTAATGTCGCAGGAGAGTTTGTTACAAGAAGCTGTGGATAGACTTCTTGATAATGGAAGCTGCGGACAACCAATGAGGGACGGTCATGATAGGCTTTACAAATCGTTTTCAGATGTAATTGAAGGCAAAGAGGGAAGGTTTCGCGAGACTATGCTCGGCAAACGGGTTGATTATTCGGGGCGTTCCGTCATTGTCGTGGGCCCCTCACTTTCGTTACATCAATGTGGATTGCCTCGTGAAATAGCCATCGAGCTTTTCCAGACATTTGTAATTCGTGGTCTAATTCGACAAGGTCTTGCTTCGAACGTAGGAGAAGCTAAGACCCAAATTTTGGAAAAAGTGCCAATTGTATGGGAAATACTTCAGGAAGTTATGCGGGGACATCCTATATTGCTGAATAGAGCGCCTACTCTACATAGATTGGGTATACAGGCATTCCAGCCTATTTTGGTGCAAGGGCGTGCTATTTGTTTACATCCATTAGTTTGTAAGGGATTCAACGCCGACTTTGATGGGGATCAAATGGCTGTTCATCTCCCTTTATCGCTGGAGGCTCAAGCAGAGGCTCGTTTACTTATGTTTTCTCATATTAATCTCCTGTCTCCAACTATTGGAGATCCCATTTCAATACCAACTCAAGATATGCTTATTGGGCTCTATATATTAACAAGCGGGAATCGTCGAGGGGTTGGTGCAAATAGGTATAATCCATGGAATCGCAATGAACGAATTCTCACAAATAACAATAAGTATACGAAGGAACCCCTGTTTTGTAATTCCTATGATGCAATTGGAGCTTATCGGCAGAAAAAAATAAAACTAGATAGTCCTTTGTGGCTCCGGTGGCAACTAGATCAACGTGTTATTGTTTCAAGCGAAGCTCCTATCGAAGTTCATTATGAATCTTTGGGTACTTATTATGAGATTTATGGGCACTATCTACTAGTAGGGAGTATAAAAAAAGAAATTCTTTCTATATACATCCGAACCACTGTTGGGCATATTTCTCTTTATCGAGAAATTGAAGAAGCTATACAAGGGTTTTGCCAAGATGGTACCTAATCCAATCATAGAGATCTATGTTAAGTAATTCTAGCGGACCGGGGTGAATTCGGATCTCGTCGGTTCGACTAGGACCGTAGTTCAGAAATTCCTTAATTTCTATGCAAATCAAGATCGAGAAAAGGAAGTTTTCCAATCATTGACTCAAATCCATTGTCAAACCCCACTCAGTCGAATAGGGAGGTACTTATGCCCGAACGGGCCAATCTGGCCTATCACAATAAAGTGATAGATGGAACTGCCATTAAACGACTTATTAGCCGATTAATAGATCACTTCGGAATGGCATATACATCACACATCCTGGATCAAGTAAAGATTCTGGGTTTTCAGCAAGCCACTACTACATCTATTTCATTAGGAATTGATGATCTTTTAACAATACCTTCTAAGGGATGGCTAGTACGCGACGCTGAACAACAAAGTGTGGTTTTGGAAAAACACCATCATTATGGAAATGTACACGCGGTAGAAAAATTACGTCAGTCCGTTGAGATATGGTATGCTACAAGTGAATATTTGCGACAAGAAATGAATCCTAATTTTAAGATGACGGAACCTTTTAATCCAGTTCATATAATGTCTTTTTCGGGAGCTAGGGGAAATGCATCTCAAGTACATCAATTAATAGGTATGAGGGGATTAATGTCGGATCCACAAGGCCAAATGATTGATTTACCCATTCAAAGCAATTTGCGCGAAGGGCTGTCTTTAACAGAATATATCATTTCTTGTTATGGGGCTCGAAAAGGGGTTGTGGATACAGCTGTCCGAACGTCAGATGCTGGATATCTTACGCGCAGGCTTGTTGAAGTAGTTCAACACATTGTTGTACGTAGAATAGATTGTGGTACCACCCGGGGTATCTCTGTGAGTTCTCGAAATGGGATAATACCGCAAAGAATTTTTATCCAAACATTAATTGGGCGTGTATTAGCAGATAATATATATATGGGCCAACGATGCATTGCTATTCGAAATCAAGATATTGGAGTTGGGCTCGTTAATCGATTCATAACCTTTCCAACACAACCAATATCTATATCTATTCGAACTCCTTTTATTTGTAGGAGTACATCTTGGATCTGTCGATTATGTTATGGCCGGAGTCCTGCGCATGGCGACCTGGTCGACTTGGGAGAAGCCGTGGGTATTATTGCGGGGCAATCCATTGGAGAGCCCGGTACTCAATTAACATTAAGAACGTTTCATACCGGCGGAGTATTCACAGGAGGTACTGCAGAACATGTACGAGCACCCTCTAATGGAAAAATCAAATTTAATGAGGATTTGGTTCATCCCACACGTACACGTCATGGGCATCCTTCTTTTCTATGTGATAGAGACTTGTATGTAACTATTCAGAGTCAAGATATTATCCATAACGTGACTATTCCACAAAAAAGTCTTCTGTTAATTAAAAACGATCAATATGTAAAATCCGAACAAGTGATTGCTGAAATCCGCGCGAGAAAATACACTTTGAATTTTAAAGACAGGGTTCGAAAACATATTTATTCAGACTCAGGGGGGGAAATGCACTGGAGTACCGATGTATACCATGCACCTGAATTTACATATAGTAATGTCCACCTCTTACCAAAAACAAGTCATTTATGGATATTATCGGGGTGTTCTCGTGGATTCAGTATAATTCCCTTTTCGCTACATAAGGATCAAGATCAAATAAATGGTCATTCTCTTTCTGTCGAAAGAAAATCCATTTTGAGCCTTTCAATAAATAATGAGCAAGTTAAAAGCAACTTCTTTAGTTCAAATCTTTCGGGTAAAAAAGAAAGTAGGATTCCCGATTATTCCGAACTAAATAGAGTCATATGTACGGGTCATTGCCATGACCTATATCCTGAGATTCTCTATGAGAATTCTTATTTATTGGCAAAAAGGCGAACAAATCGATTCATCATCCCATTTCGGTCAATTCAAGAAAAGGGGAAAGAACTAATGCCCCTCTCTGCTATCTCGATTGAAATACCTACAAATGGTATTTTCCGCAGAAATACTATTTTTGCTTATTTCGACGATCCCCAATATCGAAGAAACAGCTCGGGAATTCTGAAATATGGGGCTTTAGATGTACATTCAAGCATAACCAGAAAAGAAGAGGATTTGATTGAGTATCGAGGAATCCAAGAATTTAAGCCAAAATTCCAAATCAAAATCGACCGCTTTTTGTTCATTCCTGAGGAAGTTTATATTTTCCCCGAATCCTCCCCCCTAATGGTACGGAACAATAGTATCATTGGAGTAGATACACAAATCACTTTAAATACAAGAAGCCAAGTAGCCGGATTGATTCGAATCGAGAGAAAAAAAAAAACACAAAAAATTGAAGTTAAAATTTTTTCGGTAGATATCCATTTTCCGGGAGCGGTCTATAAAAAATCCCGCCAACGCGGTATTTTGATACCACCGGGAACAGTAACAACAAATTCTAAAAAATTAAAAAAACTACAAAATTGGATTTATGTCCAACGGATTACACGTAACAAGAAAAAATTTTTTGTTTTGGTTCGACCGGTAATTCTATCTGAAATAGCGGACGGTATAAATTTAGAACCACTTTTCCCCCAGGATCTATTGCCGGAAAAGGATAATCTGAAATTTCAAGTTGTCAATTATATGCTTTATGGAAATGATAATGGTAAACTGATTCGGGGAATTTTTGACACAAGTATTCAATTAGTTCGGACTTGTTTAATGTTCAATTGGGACCACGACAAAAAGGCTTCCTCGATAGAAGAAGCCCGGGCTTCTTTTATTGAAGTAAGTATAAAAGGTCTGGTTTGTAATTTCCTCAAAATCAGCTTAGTGAAATCCCATATTTCATATATTAGCAAAAAAAGGAATGATCTTAGAGGTTCCGGATTTTTCTCTGATAATGGTTCAAATCACACTAATATTAATCCATTTTTTTGCAATTATTCCAAGGCAAAGATTCAACCAGCACTTAAACAAAATCAAGGAACTATTAGTACATTGTTGAATCGAAATAAAGAATACCAATCTTTGATAATTTTGTCATCATCTAATTGTTTTCGAATGGATCTCGATGTAAAATATCAAAATCGAATAAAAGAATCAATTAAAAACGATCTTCGAATTTCAATTAGGAATTCATTGGGCCCTTTAGGAACAGCCTCGCAAATTGTTCGTTGTTATTCATTTTATCATTTAATGACTCATAATCAAATCTCGTTAAAAAAATATTTGAAACTTGACAAGTTAAAACAGACTTTTTGCATACTTAAATATTATTTAATGGGCGAAAACCAGATCATTTTGAATCCTGATTCGTATTCGTGTGGTAAGAGTGTATTGAATCCATTTAATTTGACTTGGTATTCTCTCCATGAAAATTATAATCATAATTGTTGTGCCGAAAGAGTCACATTAATTAACCTGGGGCAGTTTTTTTGTGAAAATGTATGTATGTCCAAAGATGGACCACACCTCAAATCGGGTCAAGTTATAATTGTTTACGTTGGCTCTGTCGTAATAAGATCTGCTAAGCCTTATTTGGCCACTCCGGAAGCAACTGTTCATGGCCATTACGGAAAAATCCTTTACGAAGGAGATACATTAGTTACATTTCTATATGAAAAATCGAGATCGGGCGATATAACGCAGGGTCTTCCAAAAGTGGAAAAAATGTTTGAGGTGCGTTCAATCGATTCAATATCGATAAACCTGGAAAAGAGAGTTGAAGGTTGGGACAAGTATATAACAAGAATTCTTGGAATTCCGTGGGGGTTCTTGGTTGGTGCTCAGCTAACTATAGTGCAAAGTCGTATCTCTTTGGTTAATAAGATCCAAAAGGTTTATCGATCCCAGGGGGTGCAGATCCACAATAGGCATATAGAAATTATTGTACGTCAAATAACATCAAAAGTCTTGGTTTCAGAAGATGGAATGTCTAACGTTTTTTCACCCGGGGAACTGATTGGATTCGGGCGAGCGGAACGAATAGGACGTGCTTTGGAAGAAGCAATCAGTTACCGAGCCATATTATTGGGAATAACCAGAGCTTCTCTAAATACTCAAAGTTTCATATCCGAGGCGAGTTTTCAAGAAACGGCTCGCGTTTTATCAAAAGCCGCCCTCTGCGGTCGTATCGATTGGTTGAAGGGCCTGAAAGAAAACGTCGTTCTAAGTGGTATAATACCTGTTGGTAGCGGATCCAAAGAATTAGTGCACTACTCAAAACATCCTAAGTTCGTTCCTTTGAAAAGCAAAAAGGAAAATCTATTTGAGGGAGAAATGAGAAATATTTTGTTCCTCCACAGAGATTTATTTGATTCAAAAATTTCGATAATCTATCAGAACAACCTTTTATTAGAATTTAAGGATTCCTGGGGATGGGGTCATCCTTATTAACTATTGATCGTCAGTCCTTCGATTTGGTAAGCGTAATAAAGAAAAGAAAAGATAATGAAGGGATAGAAAGAAATGAATCCCTTGGATTCATATATCCAAGCCCGATTTTCGGGAACAGGGAAGGTTCCGTTGGAACAATTATTTATTTCAGGTACCTCGCCCTTTTTTTAACAAAAAGAGGCGAAGTTTTTTTGGGGAGGGGGGGATGATAAGAAGATATTGGAACATTAATTTAGAGGAGATGCTCAGAGCGGGAGTTCATTTCGGTCATGGTACTAGAAAATGGAATCCAAGAATGGCACCTTATATTTCTGCGGAGCATAAAGGTATTCATATTACAAATCTTATGAGAACCGCCCGTTTCTTATCTGAAACTTGTGATTTAGTTTTTGATGCAGCAAGTAGGAGAAAACAATTTTTAATTGTTGGGACCAAAAAAAAAGCAGCCGCTTCAGTAGCCCGGGCTGCAATAAGGGCTCGGTGTCATTATGTTAATAAAAAATGGCTCGGTGGTATTTTAACGAATTGGTCCACTACAGAAACGAGACTTCAAAAGTTCAGGGATTTGAGGATGGAACAAAAGACGGGGAGACTCAACCGCCTTCCGAAAGGCGAGGCGGCTCGATTGAAGAGACAATTGTCGCACTTGCAAAGATATCTGGGCGGGATTAAATATATGACGGGATTGCCCGATATTGTAATAATCCTTGATCAACAAGAGGAATATACAGCTCTTCTAGAATGTATCACTTTGGGAATTCCAACGATTTGTTTAATTGATACAAACTGTGACCCTGATCTATCAGATATTTCGATTCCAGCGAATGATGACGCTATAGCTTCAATTCGATTAATTCTTAACAAATTAGTATTTGCAATTTGTGAGGGCCGTTCTAGCTATATACAAAATTCCTGATTAATAATAAGATAAATCAATTTTTTAGTGAACTCCGTAGATTTAGGGAATTGGTTACTCGAATCATACAAAAGAGATAAAAATAACTGGGGATATTAGGCGGTTTGTTGGTATCTACCATATACAACATAAGTTAGCAAGTCGAAAAGCGGGTTGAATCAAAAAAATTTCTTTTAAATTTTCAGGTTTTCTTTCTTTTAGAGGGCAATATGAATCTTCTATTATGTTCTAGAAATACACTAAAAGGTTTGTATGATATATCCAGTGTGGAAGTAGGCCAGCATTTCTATTGGAAAATAGCGGGTTTCCAAGTCCATGCCCAAGTCCTTATTACGTCTTGGGTTGTAATTGCTATCTTATTGGGTTCGTCCATTCTAGCTATTCGGAATCCACAACCCATTCCGACTGACGGTCAGAATTTCTTCGAATATGTCCTTGAATTCATTCGAGATGTTAGTAAAACTCAGATTGGAGAAGAATATGGTCCCTGGGTTCCCTTTATTGGAACTATGTTTCTATTTATTTTTGTTTCGAATTGGTCCGGGGCACTTTTTCCCTGGAAAATAATACAGTTACCTCAGGGGGAGTTAGCCGCACCCACGAATGATATAAATACTACCGTTGCGTTAGCTTTACTTACGTCAGTGGCATATTTTTATGCGGGCCTTAGCAAAAAAGGATTCGGTTATTTTGGTAAATACATACAACCAACTCCAATCCTTTTACCTATTAACATTTTAGAAGATTTCACAAAACCTTTATCACTTAGTTTTCGACTTTTCGGAAATATCTTAGCGGATGAATTAGTAGTTGTTGTTCTTGTTTCTTTAGTACCTTTAGTGGTTCCTATACCTGTGATGTTCCTTGGATTATTTACAAGCGGTATTCAAGCTCTTATTTTTGCAACTTTAGCCGCAGCTTATATAGGCGAATCCATGGAAGGACATCATTGACTAATTTTCAAAACAAAAGCCTTTATTTCGAATCCAATTTATGCTTTGCTCAAGATAATCCACTTAGTGAATAAAAGGGTTTCTATGATCTATAGGAATATTAAAGTCAAAAGGCTTCCACTATTTCCAATATTAGGGAGTTGTAAAAATAAAAGAGATCTAAAACATCTTTTTCCTAAGATTTGTTTCACTGATTTATAACCCCTTCCTCTGAAAATTCCTTTCTATCGTCTTGATTGGGTTGTTCATTTAATTACAATCTTAGAAGGCAGAATCTGAAAAAGCATTCGTTATTTCTTGAAGTGGTACGATTCAAAATTTTATCGTTTTATAGAAGGGGTCCCATTTCACTCGGTTTTAGTCAACGCAACGATTAACCAAAAGAAAATTTTAATAAATAAGAATTTACATAAACCTAAATCAACCAAAACCTTCTAGTTCTATGCAATGAGCCAAACTATTGAATTCGTACATTTAGATTATTTGGATCCAGGGGAATAATGATAAAAAAAAAAGAAAATAAAATTTTACAAAAAATGAGATTCATAAAGAATCGGTTGTTTATGAGAATGCATCAAACTCGCTCTATGTAATCCAAATATATCTATCATTATAATGATAATGGCTAGAATACAACTTTGTTTTGTGCATGTTTAGAGAAATCGTTTTCGAACCGGATGGAATCTAACATAGGAATAGTTGGTTTCGATTCGGCACGAAAAGGATCTATATGGAATAGTAGGTATTAATTAGTTTTATATGAACTAAAAGATATATTGAATCCAGTATACTATATATATCCTTATTGAATTTTTAGCTAAGGATTCCACTAATAGCCCTTTTTTCGTTTTTAACTGTGAATTAAATATTCATATTAACTAAAAAGATTCAATCAGTAAAAGGGGGGAAGAGTTCGGATTCAAAGAAAGGTTTGGAACAAAAAAGGTGTATGAATTCACAAAAACTCCATGGATACGAACAAAAAAATAGATATCGAAGTAGTTCTGATGATTTAATGATATTATCACTTCAATTCGGAGTTCTTGCTTACTTCGGCTGGGTGAAAATATTTTTGATGGAAGAATTAAGTCATAATTTATTGGTTGATTGTATCATTAACTATTTTTTTCTTTTGGTACGAGGAACTTATCATGAATCCATTGATTTCTGCCGCTTCCGTTATTGCTGCTGGATTGGCTGTTGGGCTTGCTTCTATTGGACCGGGGGTTGGTCAAGGTACTGCTGCGGGACAAGCGGTAGAAGGTATCGCGAGACAGCCCGAGGCGGAGGGAAAAATACGGGGTACTTTATTGCTTAGTTTGGCCTTTATGGAAGCTTTAACAATTTATGGACTGGTTGTAGCATTAGCCCTTTTATTTGCGAATCCTTTTGTTTAAGCCTATACCAAGAAAAAGGGTATTGTCTTTCCTTTTCACGGATTCTATGAAGATTCCATTCCTACCCCTTTTTATTTGCACAATAACCCGCACACAGGAACAAATGTATCGAAAATAATAAATTACTATACCAACCCACCCCCCCCTCCTTAGAGTTTTTTAAAAGGACTTTTTCCACCAAAAAAAGAAGAGGGTTATTTCGCAATTAGCACGAGATTTGGTAACCAAGTCCACTAAGTATTCTTCACATTAGAAAAAAACAACTTTTAATTTCGAAAAAAAAAATCAAATATTTTTTTTACTCTATTTAGAAATGGGTAAATTAACAAAAAGAAAACAAAAGTGACAATATAGAAAAAAATAACAAGAATAGAGCATTTCAAAAATAGAGAGAAAATAAGAAAAATAGATAATTAGTCTATACTATAAGATCTATAAGAATAAGAGAAAAGGAGATCATATGAAAAACGGAACCGAATCTTTCGTTTCCTTGGGCCACTGGCCGTTAGCCGGGAGTTTCGGGTTTAATACCGATATTTTAGCAACAAATCTAATAAATCTAAGTGTAGTCTTTGGTGTATTAATTTTTTTTGGAAAGGGAGTGTGTGCGAGTTGTTTTTTTCAAGAATAGGCCGGATTGAACCAGCTGTACTTTTTTCGGTTTAATTAGATTAATTAAGAAAGACAAAGTGCATGATCCTGCGAATTACTGATAAATAATTTAAGAACCATAGCATTTCGCGATTTATTGGTAAATAGTCTTTGACTCTCTATCAACCACCAGCGCGGCACCATTTCATTAACATGGTTAAAGCTAAACTGTTTGAAATCTAACCACAGCAAGGTGCTATACTCTTTCTACTAAATATATTAATTATTTAATACTTTTATACATAAATGGGCTCAATAATTAAAAATTGTTTTCGGTATAGAACACTCATGGTGAAAACGAAAAAATTGGGACCCGCCTTGCGTTCCGAAAAAAAGGTATTTCCCTCATTCTTATCCAATGCTGAATCGATAACCTAGGCATAAAGTAAATTCTTTGGAGTTGAAAAAAAACAACTTTACTGACAATTGCTTGTTTGGTCAGAAGAATCCTCTAAATATTTCGTTCTTCGATTAGTGATTTGGTTCAATATTTTTTTGATCTAGTTATTTTCTATTTGATTTTTTTATTATTACTATATTTTAGACTACTAATTAGAACTAGAGAAAAGAGGATAGGCTCATTCCAGTCAAAAAAATATGGGAATTTCTCATAAGTAATTGAAAAAATTGAGCGTGAGAGCCAAATGAATCGAAAGATTCATGTTTGGTTTGGGAAGGGGTTATGGAAGTTTTGTAATGAATGGCAAGATAATCTACTTTCATTAAGTGATTTATTAGATAATCGAAAACAGAGGATTTTGACTACTATTCGTAATTCGGAAGAATTGCAGGGGGGGGCAATTGAGCAGCTCGAAAAAGCCCGGGCCCGCTTACGAAAAGTAGAAATGGAGGCGGA